GTTAAAAATATCATAAAAAAAATAAATAAAGGAATCCCTTAATTACGGGATACAAGGATACAAATCATAAATTGAATTAATTATAGGATCTATTCTATCTTTTTTAGAAGATGGCATGCCGCCACTCGGACTCGAACCGAGATGCTCTAGCACTGCTTCCTAAGAGCAGCGTGTCTACCGATTTCACCATGGCGGCTTGCTAAAACAGATAATATCCTATTCATATTCAATCGTCGAGATTGAAGAAGTAAACTCAATCTAGTATTTTTTAGGAAAGATTCAAATTGATGAATAATAATTGATAAGGATTTGAAGGTTCATTATTTTCGTTTATACGGGATCCGTTTTACTTAATTTCAACCTTTCGTCTAGTTTATGATCTTCTGGGATTGAATTGTTGTAACTGGATAGTTCTACCCCCTATCCAGGGATAGAACTAAAAAAATGTCCTTTCTCATTTTCATTTTTTAATGATTCATTTCTTTATTGTTTTTTCGAAGAAAAGTTTTTTTTTTCGAATTCAGTAAACAGAAGAGTTCTTAATTCTACAAATCATAAGAGCGAGGAGAATTAAATTTCATATTGATTAGTCCAAAACAGTAGGTAATGGAAATTATGAATTTTCTATTCGAAATGAAATTCCAAAACTTAAAACTTTTTGAGTCAAGTCGATTCAGATTATTACAACTTTTGATTACTTATTTGTTTGTCGCACAAAAAAACCTTTTGCATTTTCGGTCGAATTTTTTTGTCCCACACAAAAACTTTTTGAATTTCCGGTCGAAAGGGATTTCCCCAACGAAAAAGCTTTTAAGGCTGCCCAATATCCTTTCCGTTTCCAAATATTTTTACGAATACGCTTTTTTGAGATAGAGGTACGTTTTTTTGGAACTCCCATTTTAAAATACAAAGGTTACTCATTATTCGAGTTGGATGTGAAAGACATCTATTATTCAAAAGGAATCATTCTTTACTATAAAAAAAAGTTCTAAGTCGAAAACAAATAAACTATCCATCTATATTATTTAATTCTGGATCGATCCAGAATCTATGTATTGTGCTAAAGATCTAAAAAACCCATTTTTCTCTTAAAAAAAAAAATTTACTCTTTTAGAGAGGCTTCCTGATTACTAATCAGAAATATTAGTAAAAATAGAATTATCCGATATTTTTATTTTTTGTACAATTCGATCTTATGTCACCAAAGAAAACCCTATTCTTCGTATTTTTACGAAGATATTGAATGCGCCCCTCTCCTATTAATCTATACAAATAGATTCAAACCCATTTATACAGAATAGTCAAGGGGCCTTCTAGGATCGGTGATCATAGAAATGAAGGGATATTTTAATCCCTACCAACTTGATCTTGTTGATTATTAAGAAAAGGTATCGAAGATAAAATACGAGCTTGTTGTATAGCAATCAATATCTTAAAATGGTATGTATATTATAAATAAAACATTCCGCGAAATAGAAAAGAAAACGACTAATTAATCTTCTAGAGTCTACAAAGATTCAGAAACGAAATTGGAGTCATTTCAAAATTTTTTTAATTATATAAATTTTAATAATTAAAGTATTAAAAAAATTTTGAATAAATATGAATCAAAATAATATGTTTGATAATTTTGTTTGGAAAATTTGTTTGGAAAATTTTAAAAAAGAATATAAAAATAAAATAAGTAGAAGATGAATAAAAAGAGTGATAGATAAAATGAATAAAAGAAAAGATAAGAAGAGATACGACCCCCCCCTAGGTATTTAATGGCTTCGCCTAGAAAAAAACTTATAACACCCATACCATTTGTAATTCCATCAATTAATCGTCTATCAAAAAAATGAGTTACTTCTGTTAAGACTCTTATTCCTCCTGTTAAGAATAATGTATAAAAAGCATCTATGTAACCACAATTATATGACCAATTATATATGACACTTTTAATTTTATCTCCAAAAAGTCTCTTCGAGAATAGTTTACCAAAAGAATTAATTAATTCCAAATTTTGGAAAGATGAATAAACAGGTTTATAGAAAAAGAACGCCACAGATATTCCGACATAAACTATACTAACGGAAAAAATAGCATCTTGTGCAAATTCAGATAAATTCGGAGAATTTTTAAAATTTGGATGCAAAAGATTTATCGATGGACTTAACCATTTGGACAATATATCCAAACCCATTACGGATTGATCGAAAGAAATTCCTATCGCTCCAACAAACAAAGCAAATAAAATTAATAGAAGTAGACAAAATAAAATAATATCATCTGATTCATAAGGATATAAATAAATCTTTTTATTGGCAAAAATAGTAATAAAAGGTTGTACATTTTTTCTTAGATTCTCATTGTAATATATTTTCTTCAAAGAAAAAGAAGAATTTTCATTACTATTGATTCTTAATAAGGTTTCAAAAAGAACACTTTTGTTAATCGTTTTCAAACGGTCTTTTCCCCATAGAGAAATTGAAGCGAACGGGTTAGTTTTCTTACCACTATAATTTTGAAAATTAACATTGAAATGGCTCTCAAAAGTAAGTAAATAGATTCGAAACATATAAAATGCAGTTAATGCTGCTGTAAACCAGGCTATTATTGCGAAAATAGGTGAATACAAGCAGCTATCATTAAGAATTTCATCCTTGGACCAAAAACAGGCAAGGGGTGGAATACCACAAAGAGAAAGTGTACCTAATAAAAAAGCAATTTTTGTAATTGGCATGTGCTTTCTTAAACCCCCCATAAGAACTAAATTCTGACTTTTATCAGGAGAATATCCAACAACAGTCTCCATTGAATGAATAACTGATCCAGCTCCTAAGAACAATAATGCTTTTGAATACGCATGAGTAATTAAATGAAATAAAGCAGTTCGATAAGATCCCATACCAATAGCTAACATCATATATCCCAATTGAGACATTGTAGAATAGGCTAAACCTTTTTTAATGTCTTTTTGAGCAAGCGCTAAAGTAGCTCCTAAAAATATTGTTATTATAGCAATGAAAGAAATGCCATTTTTTATATAAGATATGGCTATAAAAAGAGGAAAAAGCCGAGCTACAAGAAAAATTCCCGCTGCTACCATAGTAGCAGCGTGGATAAGAGCCGAAATAGGGGTAGGACCCTCCATAGCATCAGGTAACCATACGTGAAGAGGGAATTGTGCAGATTTAGCAGCCGCACCAACAAATAATAGAACAGCACAAAGAATAACGAATAAAATATTGACCTCATTATTATAGATTAAGTTATTTAATATTTCAAATAAATCTTGAAATTCAAAACTTCCTGTTATCCAATAAAAAGTTAAAATTCCTAATAAGAAACCAAAATCTCCTACTCGATTAGTTACAAATGCTTTTTGACAAGCATTTGCTGCAACAGGCCGTGTAAACCAAAAGCCTATTAATAAATACGAACACATTCCAACTAATTCCCAAAAAATATAAATTTGTAGTAAATTAGAACTAATAACTAATCCCAACATGGAAGTACTGAAAAAACTCATATAAGCGAAAAATCTCAAATATCCTTGGTCATGCGACAAATAATTATCACTATATATAAGAACTATAATTCCAACACTAGAAATTAATATTAGCATAATAGAAGTAAGTGGATCGATCAAATATCCAAATTCGAAAGAAAAATTATTATTGATGACCCAAGACCATATATATTGATATATATAAGTCCTATTTATTTGTTGAATAGACAAATCAATTGACATAATCATGACTATACTTAACAATAAAACACTTTGAAAAGCCCAGATACGACGAAGATTTTTTGTTGCCCTTGGAAAAAGTAGAAGGCCGACTCCTATTAAGACAGGAATGGGAAGTGGAACAAAAGGTATGATCCAAGCATATTGATATGTATATTCCATAAAAGAAGCCTTTTATTTTATTTTCAATTGTTTTCGATTCAACAGATCTTATCCCTTTCAAACGGGTTAATAAGAAAAATAAAGTGCATTAAGTCGAACTGACTAAGATTTTTTCTAATTTGGTATTTTTACTTATTCAAAGTCTTAAGTAAAGTCTTAAGTCTTTGATAAATATTTAAAGTCAAATCAAAAAGATACAATATCGTCAAATAATACACTAAGTTAGTGATAAAAAGTAATTACTTAATTATAAAAGATTTTAAAGGGTACTAAAATACTTTAATTATTAAAATTTATATAATTAAAAAAATTTTGAAATGACTCCAATTTCGTTTCTGAATCTTTGTAGACTCTAGAAGATTAATTAGTCGTTTTCTTTTCTATTTCGCGGAATGTTTTATTTATAATATACATACCATTTTAAGATATTGATTGCTATACAACAAGCTCGTATTTTATCTTCGATACCTTTTCTTAATAATCAACAAGATCAAGTTGGTAGGGATTAAAATATCCCTTCATTTCTATGATCACCGATCCTAGAAGGCCCCTTGACTATTCTGTATAAATGGGTTTGAATCTATTTGTATAGATTAATAGGAGAGGGGCGCATTCAATATCTTCGTAAAAATACGAAGAATAGGGTTTTCTTTGGTGACATAAGATCGAATTGTACAAAAAATAAAAATATCGGATAATTCTATTTTTACTAATATTTCTGATTAGTAATCAGGAAGCCTCTCTAAAAGAGTAAATTTTTTTTTTTAAGAGAAAAATGGGTTTTTTAGATCTTTAGCACAATACATAGATTCTGGATCGATCCAGAATTAAATAATATAGATGGATAGTTTATTTGTTTTCGACTTAGAACTTTTTTTTATAGTAAAGAATGATTCCTTTTGAATAATAGATGTCTTTCACATCCAACTCGAATAATGAGTAACCTTTGTATTTTAAAATGGGAGTTCCAAAAAAACGTACCTCTATCTCAAAAAAGCGTATTCGTAAAAATATTTGGAAACGGAAAGGATATTGGGCAGCCTTAAAAGCTTTTTCGTTGGGGAAATCCCTTTCGACCGGAAATTCAAAAAGTTTTTGTGTGGGA